ACCAAAAACAGGCAAGGGGCGGAATACCACAAAGAGAAAGTGTACCTAATAAAAACGAAGTTTTTGTAATCGGTACATGTTTTCTTAAACCACCCATAAGAACCATATTCTGACTTTTATCTGGAGAATATCCAACAACAGCTTCCATCGAATGAATAATAGATCCAGATCCTAAAAACAACAATGCTTTCGAATAAGCATGAGTAATCAAATGAAACAAAGCAACTCGATAAGAACCCATACCTAAAGCTAACATCATATAACCCAATTGAGACATTGTAGAATAAGCTAAGCCTCTCTTAATATCTTTTTGAGCAAGAGCTAAGGTAGCTCCTAAAAATAATGTTATTATACCTATCAAAGATATTATATTTAATATATAGGGTATAACTATGAAAAGAGGAAGAAGGCGAGCTACAAGAAAAATTCCTGCTGCTACCATCGTAGCAGCATGTATAAGAGCCGAAATAGGGGTAGGTCCTTCCATGGCATCGGGTAACCAGACATGCAGGGGAAATTGGGCGGATTTAGCAACTGCACCGGCAAATAATAGGAGGGCACATAAAGTAACAAATAAAGGATTAACTTCATTATTATAAACCAAGTTATTAAATATTTCAAACAAATTCCGAAATTCAAAACTACCCGTTATCCAATAAAAACCTAAAATTCCTAACAATAACCCAAAATCCCCGACACGATTAGTTACAAACGCTTTTTGACAAGCATTTGCTGCACTAGGTCGGGTGAACCAAAACCCTATTAATAGATAAGAACACATTCCAACTAATTCCCAAAAAATATAAATTTGTATTAAATTCGAACTAGTAACTAATCCCAACATTGAAGTATTGAAAAAACTCATATAAGCAAAAAATCTCACATATCCCCGATCATGAAACATATAATTGTCACTATAAATAAGAACCATAATGCCAACACTAGTAATTAATATTGACATAATAGAAGTAAGTGGATCAAGCAAGTAGCCAAACTCTAAAGAAAAATCATTATTGATGGTCCAAGACCATACATATTGATAAACGGAATTGTTATTTATTTGATGAATAAAGAAAAGGGCTGAAAAAACCATAACTACACTTAATAATAAAACACTGGGAAAAGCCCACATACGACGAAGGTTTTTGGTTGCCTTTGGAAAAAGTAGAAGTCCTGCTCCTATTAACACAGGAACTGGAAGTGGAATGAACGGTATGATCCATGAATATTGATATGTATATTCCATAAAAAAAAATTATCTTAATTAATTGTTTCTAATTCACCGGTTCTTATTTCTTTTCTTTTGAAAGTGGTCGATTAATAAAAAAAATTAAGACATATAAAATAAAAAAAGAAAACTTAAATAGAATTTTCCGGCCTTAATTTTTTGGAATCTTTCCAAACTACTTTAAATATTTATTTCAAATTAAGGTGAAGAGTTAGGCTTGTTCACATGATATGAACAAGTTATGAATGGAATAAAAGACATATTTTTTATTCTTTTTATATTATTTATTTTATTAGTAATTTTTATTAGTAATATTGAGTAATATTGAATTTTTAATATGAAATTGAAATTCTTAAGTAAAACTTTAGGAAAATAAAAATGAAAAATTCCGTTTTCGGTTATTATAACAATTTTTTTCTATCTTACAGATATCTTACAATAATTTATTTACATCTATAGAGCAAGAATAAATAATGACCGCAAAAGAGAGTATTTTATATGAATCATAAGGTTCCTAATTTGACTAATAAAACAAACCTATTTACCATTCCTATAAAAAAACTTTTTTGAAGTTTTGTTCGAGTATTCCTAATCATTAACAAATTTTTTTAGAACAAATTGATTGTCTTAAATTACAATTAAGAAAATCTATTGGTAGGAAAGGTTAATAAAATGGCTTTTAGAAAATTTTGTATTTTGTGTATTTTAACCGATTAACTACCGAATTTAAAATTAAAAATTAAGTATACTCTTTATTCGAACTTGACCGATTTAATTACTATAATAAATAGAAAAGTTTAAAAATTACGTAGGAAGTACGTTGTTTTTGTAACCTATCGATGTCTTTGATTACATGAAGAATGTAACATGAAAGGAAACACCCAACCCTCTTTTTTTTATCAACTTCAATTGGGCGTATGGGCATAGTAGATCTTGTAGATCTTATTGTTCTTACTAATATTTCTAATATTTTAGACAATTTTTCAATAGATCTTTTACTTTTATTATGAGTATTATGAGGGGAGTTTAATTTAGAGAATAACTAGATCGAGATATAGTAAAGAACAATTGATTTTGAACAATAGATGTCTTTCACATCCAACCGACGAACCTATTTTAATTTTTAAATGGCAGTTCCAAAAAAGCGCACCTCTAGTTCAAAAAAACGTATTCGCAAAAATATTTGGAAAAGGAAAGGGTATTGGGCAGCACTGAAAGCTTTTTCATTAGCGAAATCTCTTTCTACCGGTAACTCAAAAAGTTTTTTTTGTGTGACAAATAAATAAAAATAATCTAAATCGATCTAATTCGAAAAAAGTCTAATTTTTTTTAGTAGAAATAAGAATTAGGTTGTCTACTGAATTCAAAAAATGAATAGTATTCTTTTGTTTGAAAAAAGAATAAACGGAAGCACAGGGATTCACCTTTGGTTTTAGTATGCTTTATCATTTTCAAGATGGGGATTTTAACATTCCCCATCAGCTTGATTCGAAAATCCATTTTAATTTTATGAGTTCTATTCCTGGATTGAATTCAAAATTATCTAGTTCCAAACGTTCTGTTTTAGTTTATTTTCAGAAGACCAAAAACTAATAAACTACAAAAGGAAAAACCCCATTTTTAGTTAAGTTAAAAAATGAGTACCCTGAAACGACAATAATAAATAACTAATAAACAAAATGCTAAGATAATAAAACTAAGCAATATGCAATAGTATTAACAAAAATGTTTATTAATTATTAAATTAAATGCTAAATTTTGAAACAAATTTTTAGGCATCAATTTGAGCGTCTCCTAAAAAACTATTGAATTAACCCTGTGAATCTCGACGATTGAATAAAAAAAGGTTATTATGATTTCGAATAAGCCGCTATGGTGAAATCGGTAGACACGCTGCTCTTAGGAAGCAGTGCTAGAGCATCTCGGTTCGAGTCCGAGTGGCGGCATGGCTTTTACTAATACTAAAAGAGTAAAGTAAGTCCTATAATAAATTCAATTCCCGATTTCAATTCCTATAATTGAGGTAGCTCCTTTTAATAATTTTTATGATATTTTCAACTTTAGAACATATATTAACTCATATATCCTTTTCGATAATTTCAATTGTAATTACAATTCATTTGATAACTTTATTAGTCGATGAAATCGTCGGATTATACGATTCATCAGAAAAAGGGATGCTAGTTACTTTTTTCTGCATAACAGTATTATTAATTACTCGTTGGATTTATTTTGGGCATTTACCATTAAGTGATTTATATGAATCCTTAATTTTCCTTTCGTGGGGTTTTTCCATTATTCATATGATTCCTTATTTAAAAAGAAATAAAAACTATTTAAGCGCAATAACCGCGCCAAGTGCTATTTTTACCCAGGGTTTCGCAACTTCGGGTCTTTTAACTGAAATCCATCAATCCGCAATATTAGTACCCGCTCTACAATCCCAGTGGTTAATGATGCACGTAAGTATGATGGTATTGGGCTATGCAGCTCTTTTGTGTGGATCATTATTTTCACTAGCTCTTCTAGTCATTACATTTCGAAAATCCATAAGTATTTTTAGTAAAAGCAATAATTTTTTAACTTTAATGGAGTCCTTTTCCTTTGGTGAGATTCAATACGTGAATGAAAAAAACAATGTCTTACAAAACACTTCCTTATTGTCTTATCAGAATTATTATAGGTATCAATTAATTCAACAATTGGATCGGTGGAGTTCTCGCATTATTAGTTTCGGTTTTATCCTTTTAACGATAGGTATTCTTTCGGGAGCAGTATGGGCTAATGAAGCATGGGGATCCTATTGGAATTGGGATCCAAAAGAGACTTGGGCATTTATTACTTGGACCATATTTGCGGTTTATTTACATATCCGAACAAATAAAAATTTTGAAAGTGTAAATTCTGCAATTGTAGCCTCAATGGGCTTTCTTATAATTTGGATATGCTATTTTGGAGTAAATCTATTAGGAATAGGTTTGCATAGTTATGGTTCATTTACATTTCCGTCTAATTAATAGATTACTTGATAGATTACTTGACGACTAGAAGCATAGGACAGTAACAGCGGAATATGAAAACCTCATGTAAACCATCAAGAACCATTTGAATCATTCCATTTCCATTACTTGATTCAAATGGTTCTTGAAAATATCAAAAATATCTGGTTATATGATTATAATAGAATTTCCATTTTTTTATTTAACTTAAGAGCAGAAAAATACTTTTTTTTAGTGTACAATGAAATGAATTATTTTTAAAATCAGCAGATTTTTTTTATTCACAAAAACTATCTAGAAAAATAATTCGATATAATAGCTTCGACCTTGTCAACTGATAATGAGAAAACGAAATCGGGATAAATACCAATACCTATGACAGGTAAAAGGATAGAAATAGAAACAAATAACTCTCGCGGTCCAGAATCATAAAAATAAGATTTTTTTGCATTAAAAAGTTTGTATCCATAGAACATCTGGCGTAACATAGATAATGAATAAATAGGAGTTAATATCATTCCAATTGCCATTACAAAAGTAATTAATATTTTTGTCATTAAAAGATATTTTTGGCTAGTAAGTATTCCAAAAAAAACTATCAATTCGGCAACAAAACCGCTCATGCCCGGTAATGCAAGCGAAGCCATTGATAAGATACTGAAAGTCGTGAATATTTTTGGAATTGCGATAGCCATTCCACCCATTTCGTCGAGATAAACAAGTCGTATTCTATCATAACTTGTTCCGGCTAAGAAAAAAAGCGCAGCACCAATAAATCCGTGCGAAATTATTTGTAAAATGACCCCATTGAGCCCTGTATCGCTTATAGAACCAATTCCTATAATTATGAAACCCATATGAGATACAGAGGAATAGGCTATTCTTTTTTTTAAATTACGCTGACCAGGAGAAGTTGAAGCTGCATAGATTATTTGAATGGTGCCTACTATCATCAACCAGGGAGAAAATATAGAATGAGCATGGGGTAATAATTCCATATTGATACGAACCAATCCATACGCTCCCATTTTTAATAAGATTCCGGCCAAAAGCATACAAGTACTATAATGTGCCTCTCCATGGGTGTCTGGTAACCATGTATGTAAGGGTATGATCGGTGATTTGACAGCAAAAGCAATAAGAAACCCAATATAGAATATTATTTCTAGTGCTATAGGATATGATTGATTAGCCGATGTTTCAAAATTTAATGTTGGTTCATTGGAACCATATAAACCAATACCTAGAACTCCTATTAATAAAAAAATGGAACCTCCTGCAGTGTACAAAATGAATTTTGTAGCTGAATACAAGCGTTTCTTTCCTCCCCACATGGATAGAAGTAGATAAACGGGAATTAATTCTAACTCCCACATGATGAAAAAAAGTAAAAGGTCTTGAGAAGAAAATAGTCCTATTTGACCGCTATACATTGCTAACATTAGGAAATGGAATAGTCGGGAATCTCGAGTAACGGGCCAAGCGGCTAAAGTAGCTAAAGTTGTGATAAATCCTGTTAGTAAAATGGGTCCTATAGAAACTCCATCTATTCCGAGTCTCCAGTAAAAATCAAAAAAATTTATCCATTTATAATTCTCCGTTAGTTGCATTAACGGATCAGCCAATTGGAAACGATAAGCGAATGCATAGGTTGTTAGAAGGAGCTCTAATACGCATATACATATAGTATACCACTTAATTACCTTATTTCCTTTATGAGGAAGAAAGAAAATTAAGGAACCCGCGGATATTGGCAAAACTACAACTAGTGTTAACCAAGGAAAATTATTCATGGTAAAAACAAAATAAACTTGGGCCAGAAAAACCCGTGCTCGAAATATATCTATTTTGAGCGCGGGTTTTTGTCGGTAAAGGTAAAAAAAATCAAATGTATTCGAGTAGGGTTTTCGGGAACGTATTAATAAGCTAGACCCATACTTCGAGTTGTTTCATGCCATAAATAAACGCGAACACTCAAGAAATCCGTTGGACAGGCGGATTCACATCTCTTACAACCAACACAGTCCTCGGTTCTTGGAGCAGAAGCGATTTGCTTAGCTTTACATCCGTCCCAAGGTATCATTTCTAATACATCGGTTGGGCAGGCTCGTACACATTGAGTACACCCTATACATGTATCATAAATCTTTACTGAATGTGACATTGTATCTATAAATTTTTGAACGTCAGAAATTTTCGATCTAGCAAACTTGTAAATGAATCATATATTTAAACACCAGATGAATCAATAATTTACCAGAAATTTTGAAGCAATCCACTTCTGGATCGACTCATGCGATAGAGCCAAGATACTTTGATTTCTTACATTTTCACAAATATGGATTAGATTTAATCTATGGTCATCTTAATTCGAATTCAATTTATGAATATTCTAATTTCTATGATATGATTAATACTATTTATTCAACAAATTCGATTGATTGATACGAATTGATTTTCTGTTACGATAAATTGACGAAACAATAGCCGGTCCAATAGCGGCTTCAGCGGCAGCAATAGCTATCACAAAAATTGAGAAAATATTTCCTTTTAATTGACGGCTATCAAAAAAATCGGAAAATGTTACGAAATTTATATTAACTGCATTCAGTATCAGTTCAAGACACATAAGGGCTCTAACCATATTTCGGCTCGTGATCAATCCATAGATACCGATAGAAAATAAATAGGCACTCAAAACAAGTACATGCTCGAACATCATTGACTAACTCCTTATCAATTTTGATTCATTTCAATATGAACTGAACAACAATTCAACAGATTCAATTGACTAGAATATAAAGGCTCGAACAAAAGAATATATTGTATTTGGTAATAGATTATTTTAATTTTTAGTTTTATACATAACCAATTTTTAAAAACCAATTTTAAAATTGAAGATAAAAAAATGGAAGAACACGAAACGGAGTTGAATTTGATTCAATTTTGAATTCTAGAAATTTTTTACTGACGCGCTACAGCAATTGCGCCTATCAAAGCAACTAAAAGAATTATTGAAATGAATTCAAATGGAAGAAAAAAATCGGTTGATAAATGAATTCCAATTTGTTGACTATTACTTATCAAATCTTGCTCTAGAATCTGATTTGATCTTGTAGTCCAAATAATACCGTACCATGACGTATCTGTAATAGTAATCATTAATAAAACAAAAATACTTGTACAAATTGACAAAGTAACCCCATCGCCAACGGTCCAAAGATTAAAATCTTTGTAATAATCTGAACCATTCATGAACATCACAGCAAAAACAATTAAAACATTTATAGCTCCCACGTAAATAAGAAGTTGTGCGGCAGCTACAAAATAGGAGTTTAATAGAATATAGACTAAGGATATACAAATAAGAACCAGTCCCAATGAAAAGGCAGAATAAATGGGGTTGGTAAATAATACCACACCTATACTGCCTAGTATAAGACCCGATCCCAGAAAGACTAAAAGAAAATCATGTATTGGTCCGGGCAAATCCATTATATTAAAATAAGAGATAAATAAATCGAAATGTTTTTCATGACCTTATTGAGACCCGACCAGAATTTTTTTTTTATAAATTACTAATTAAATCCTAAGGGATATGACTAAACAATTATTGGGCTAATTTTATTCTTTATCTGAAGGAATAGTTTTAATCCGAAACTTTCTATTTCAAAATATATACCGATATATTAATTAATAGATTTTCAATACTCGGTTATTACCAAACAATCACTAGTTGGAATTTTTAGTTATTGACCAAACAAAATAAAAGAACTCCTAATTTCTTTAAATTAAATTAAAATAAAACGTTAGTATTGTTAAAGTAATTGGACATTGTTCTATAAATCAACAATTATTTTTTATTTGAGGCGAATTAAAAATTGTTCGAATTGTATAATCGTCAATTACTGACATTGGTAAACGACCCAAAGCAATTTGATTATAATTTAATTCGTGACGATCATAAGTAGAAAGTTCGTATTCTTCAGTCATGGATAAGCAATTTGTTGGACAATACTCAACACAATTACCACAAAATATACAGATTCCGAAATCAATACTGTAATTAAGTAATCGTTTCTTGCGAATATCAGTTTCCAATTTCCAATCAACAACGGGTAAATCGATAGGACATACACGAACACATACTTCACAAGCAATACATTTATCAAATTCAAAATGAATTCGACCACGGAAACGCTCCGCGGTGATTAATTTTTCATAAGGATATTGAATAGTTACGGGTAAACGATTTGCGTGGGATAAAGTAATCATGAAACCTTGACCAATGTACCTTGCAGCCCGTACTGTTTGTTGACCATAATTCATGAACCCAGTTACCATAGAAAACATATCGTGAATATATGAATAATTTTTTGTTTGTTTATTTCTCTTGTTTGAGACAAATTGTGAATATAGAATATTTCTTTACAGCGAAAAGAGTTGGAAAGAAGTTGTTAATAATAGATTACCGAGAGAAATAGGTAAAAGAAATTTCCATCCCAGATTTAATAGTTGGTCCATTCTTAGCCTCGGCAAAGTCCATCTTGTTGCGATAGGAATGAATAAGAACAAATATGTTTTAGCCAGCGTAATAAAGATACCAATTGTTGCTACAAAGACTCCGCCCAGTTTATTTATTTCAAAAAACTCAGAAATATATATGTCCGGAATAGATATATTCCAACCTCCCAAGTAAAGAACTGTTACAAATAATGAAGAAACTAATAGATTTAGATAGGAAGCAACATAAAATAAACCAAATTTGATACCCGAGTATTCGGTTTGATAACCTGCTACTAATTCTTCTTCTGCTTCTGGTAAATCAAAAGGTAATCTCTCGCATTCTGCTAGGGAAGAGATTAGAAAAATGATAAACCCTATAGGCTGACGCCACAAATTCCACCCCCCCAAACCATACTTTGATTGCGCCTCAACTATATCAATTGTACTTGAACTGTTAGATAATTATAGTCGGTGATACCATCACTGTTACCATCGCTATTACAGAACCGTACATGAGATTTTCACCTCATACGGCTCCTTTTGAAGGCCATAAATAAATATAAGGACCGCTTAAGTATTATTTTATCTTGATATCCTTATAGGATAGATAAGGTCAAACTTTATTGAACGGTCCAAAATTAGACCAATTGAATTCTGTCTGTTATAATTATTAGTTTTATATTTAATAATTAAATAAACTAAAAAAAAAACACAAAATACTTCTGAATTGATCTCATCCCTTCTTTAATAATTTCAATTCTTCTTTAAATAAGTAATAATTGAATTCTTCAATAAAATACTTCTTGTAGAAATCTAATTAACCCGTGGGTTTCACTTACGAAAAAGAATTCCAATCTTAATTTTTAAATTAAATTATGATACAAATTAAATATATATGAATATAGAAAAAGAAAAACTTCATTTTTTTTTATTGGAATTGGGTTTCTTTCTCTTTTTTTCATTCCTATTCTTCTTTCTATTTCTGATAAAAAGAGGGCTTACAAAAAATAAAGGTTTTTTTCGTTCCAATATAGTTATGTATTTAATTAGTGGATAGGAGCATATTCTGGATTGGAATCAGGTCTTGGGAAGTACTACTTAATAATTTCTACCAACTTTAAGCCCCAATTGTATTCTTTGTTTGTATATTATGTAAAAACGTCCTTGGGGATAATTTACATAATCTCCATTTCCATTACAAATCCGTTACATATCTTGGTGTTTCTAACCATCCACTAGTTTTTGTTCAATCCCCGTTATGGTAATATGTATATGGTAATACATACAAATGATAGTGAAAACTCATTACGGTGGATCTTTTGAGCCCGCTTCAAGTCAGGATGACTAATCAACTAATCTTGGGATAAACGGTCTCTTATGTTTATTTCCGCTTAACTCTTTACCTCTTATACATGGAAAATGAGACTCAATATTTTTACTGCAAATTTATATATAAATTATATATATATATTGTTGAAGCTGTTTGCTTTCACTCATATAACTATTTGATTTAATTCTTCAATCTGAATAATGAATAAAAAAATGAGGATATCTTACTCAATTCATTCCACCGCTTTCCTAGAAAGGAAGAATAGAGAAAAGTATATGTCTATAATATCAACGAATCACACGTAGAGATATTGATAACACACATAAAGTTAATGGTATTTCATAACTAATTGATTGAGCAGCAGCTCGTAGACCACCTAAAAAGGAATATTTATTATTTGATCCGTATCCTGACATAAGAAGTCCAATGGGAGCAATACTTGAAATGGCAATCCATAAAAAAACACCGATATTGAGATCCGCTAAAACAAGGCGATAACCAAACGGAACTACTAAATAGGTTACTAAAATTGATATAACTGCTATGGATGGACCGATACTGAATAAACGAGTATCTCCTCTCGATGGAAAAAGATTTTCTTTGAAAAGCAGTTTTGTTCCATCGGCTAGAGCTTGAAGAACTCCCAAAGGCCCGGCATATTCAGGTCCAATACGTTGTTGTATTCCCGCGGATATTTCTCTTTCTAACCATACAATTACCAGTACGCCTATTGTGATTCCCAATACAAGAGTCAAAATAGGAATAAGTAACCATATAATTCCATAGACCTCTTTTAAAAATTCCAATTTAGAAAAAGAATTGATAGCTTCTACTTCTGATGTATCAATTATCATTTCAACGATCAACTTCTCCCATAATGATATCTATACTACCTAGTATTGTCATAATATCAGCCAATTTCATTCTTTTAACTAACTGAGGAAGGATTTGCAAATTGATAAAACCCGGGGGTCGGATTTTCCATCTCCAAGGAAACCCACTCCGATCTCCTATTAAAAAAATCCCTAATTCTCCTTTTGGGGCTTCAACTCTCACATAAAGTTCTTGTTTCGGCAATTCAAATGTAGGAGAAGGTTTTTTACTAATAAAGCGATATTCAAAATCATTCCATTCGATATTCTTTTCTCTATCAAAGTATCGGATTTCTAAATTCTCGTATGGTCCCCCCGGAATTCCTTCGAGAGCCTGTTGAATAATTTTTATGGATTCTATCATTTCACCAATTCGGACTAGATAACGAGCTAACGAATCCCCTTCGTTTTGCCACTGTACTTCCCAATCCAATTCGTCGTAACATTCATAATGATCAACTTTACGAAGATCCCATTGTATTCCGGACGCTCGCAGCATTGGTCCTGATAAACCCCAATTTATTACTTCCTCTCGACCAATAATGCCTATCCCCTCTACTCGTTCTAAAAAAATGGGGTTGCGTGTAATAAGTTGTTGATATTCAGCAACCCTTATTAAAAAATAATCGCAGAAATCTAAACATTTATCTATCCAGCCATGAGGTAGATCAGCCGCTACTCCCCCGATCCGAAAATAATTATGCATCATTCTCATACCGGTGGCAGCTTCAAATAGATCATATATTAACTCCCTTTCTCTGAAAATATAGAAAAAAGGGGTCTGTGCACCAATATCCGCCATAAAAGGACCTAGCCATAACAGATGAGAAGCTATACGACTCAACTCCAACATAATTATTCTGATATAGCTGGCTCTTTTAGGGACTTGGATATTTCCCAGCTGTTCCGGTCCATTTACCGTTATTGCTTCTGTAAACATAGTAGCTAAATAATCCCAACGTGTTACATAAGGCAAATATTGTATAATTGTTCGGTTTTCCGCAATTTTTTCCATCCCTCGATGTAAATAACCCAATATTGGTTCACAATCAATAACATCTTCACCATCTAAAGTAATGATAAGTCGGAGAACACCGTGCATTGATGGATGGTGGGGACCCATACTCACTACCATGAGGTCTTTTCTTGTAGCTGGTATATTCATAGGTTTTTCCTTAATTCATTCTTTCATGAATTGCTGAAAACGAAAAAAGTTCATTCAAATTCAAGATCTCGTAAATCAACTAATTCAAAACGCCTCTTCAAACTAACGAGTTTTTAATTCCCGAATATTCAACCGATTAATTAATTCTTTATAACCCATTCTATTTTTCTTTGACAAATAAGATAACAATCTTTGGCGTTTTCCCAGAATTTTACGTAAACCTCTCTGAGATAAATAGTCTTTTTTGTGTAATTGTAAATGGGAAGTAAGTCTTCGTATCCTATTGGTGAAACTAAATATTTGAAATTCAACAGATCCTCTATTTTCTTCTTTTTTTTCTTGTGAAATAACTGAGATTAACGAATTTTTTACCATAAACTGAACCCCTCCCTTTTTTTTTTTATTGCTGGATATCTTTATTGATCAGTAATAATAATGTAACTTGTTTTAGTTTGATATAGACAATAATCTTAATTTCGTTACTAATCTAAATTTCTAATTTGATTAAATCAAATTAGAATCTATCGGATTTTCATTTTCAAATTTGATTTAAAAAGGTAGACAAAGGTAGACAATATTTTCAGCACTTCCAAAAGACAAAACTGTAGTCCTAAAATCAGAAGATTTTATTGATTTCTTTCTCGATCGAATTAAGATGTCATTAAATTAGTATCATGTATCACAATGCAATATAAGACAATGGATGTGTGTACCCCTTTGTCATTATAGAGCTGCTGCGATAAGTGAAATATAGCAAAAATGGATTAGGAATTAATTTTCAATCGCGGATACATATGCATCCTTACCATACTGAAACGACTACTATTAGTGCTATCAAACCAATACCGATTCATACAAGCTAAATCTTCTAATCGATAATTGGGCCACAGAAATAACTTTAATTTAATAAGTTGTTTTTTATCTACTTTGCTTTTATCCAAAACAGGACTGTTTACCTTATTCGCATTCCCGAATGTTGAATTTTGATGTTTATGTATAGTATTTCTATTCCTAGAATTGAAACAAATTAGAATTCTAAATTCTCTCCGAAGTCTAGGCGATAAAAGATTTTCAGGAACAAACAAATCATAATTATTTTTATCTCGATTTCCAGTCATCTTTTTATATTTGGTAATGACTTCATTAGAATTTTTATTAACATGGTTTTTTTCTTGATATTTTTGATTAATTGGGGGTTTACTTTCATGAACCAACGAAATACCAATGGTTTGATACATAATAAATTGTCCATCATTTTTTATAGATAGACGAATTGGTTCAATAATCAAAATTCCTCTTTTGATCAATTCTGTAAGAGTTAAATTTTTCTGAATCATCAGAATATCCAGATCCATTTCTCCCCTTTGAATAGAAGATATAGTAATTTCTCTTGGATTGATTAGTCTAAGCAGGAGACAATATACTTTGATATTATTTATTATTTTTTTATTTAAAAGATCATCCCAGCGTAATTGAAAATGAAAATGTCTTTTTAGTAAGAAATCAAACTCCGCTTTTGTATTATTCTTGTATTGTTTTTTATTTATGTCCGAGCCCATATAATCTTCTTCAATACCTTTTTCTTGGTTTGAAAGAGCGGGTTCAAGGGTTGCTTGGTCCGCGGATTCTTTTTGCCCTTTATTTCGTTCTTTTAATTCAAGAGATTTTTTTTTATTTCCAACGATGCTTTTGTTTTGAATATCAGTAAGGGTTTCGTTTATATTTGAATCTACAAGAAGTAATTTTATTGGTATCACCCACGGTTTAGTTTTATACAAATTATAAAGTATCAAAAATTCTGGGAAGAGCCAACGTTCAAGATCGGATATTGGATGATTTAGTATTTCTTCATTCATTCCCATCCAATCCAAAAACCTTTTTTGATTGGATAGGTTAATTTCTTGATCTTGATGAATCGTGAGATAAAAAAGATCTTTTTTTTTTATTTTATCAATAATTTTATAATTATTAAGTTTAGCCTTAGTAGATTTTTTAGTACTGTTTTGGTCAGTATCAATATTGATCCAGGCTTCGATATCGACTCTCTTTCTAAGACAAAAGTGGATAATTCGCCAATCAAAATATTTTCTATTTAGATTTTTCTCCATATCTCTAATATCATCTTGTACTAGTTCATTGTTGATAGGGATAATAGGAATATCTTCCATCGTATAAAACGATTCTCTTTTTTGTGTGTTGAAATTAGAAAAAACCTCTTGATTATTCTTTACGTGTAATGGCAGTTCATAAATTGAAGAGTGATTCGTATCTTCAGAATTAAGAGATTTATATGCTAATTGATCATATCTATCTTGTTTTTTAAAGCTATCCTTTTGATTCAATAATGAAGCCATTTCCATTTTTTTTTGTTTTTCTTTTTCGTAGTAAATAATTTTCGTTTTTTTAGAGGAATCGCATAAATCCTTATTTTGATTCAGACAGTGTTTATTTAATCGATTTCGCCATTTTTGTGATACTAGTTTAGACCATCTAATCTGAGATATATCATATTGAAAATGATTCTTTAACCAATTTTGCCATTGATTCATTCTAGAATTTTGATGATTCTTATGTCTTAATTCAGACTGAAACAGTTCTTGTGTTCCAACAAAACAATCCTTTATTTCATTTTTAATAAAAGGGGCCGCTCCGTTATATTGAAAAACAGGTTTTAACTTATCTAAATTAATAAATTTGGTTTGTGATAGTTTGTAAAATACATAAGCTTGTGAAAAGTAGGATAAGTCACAAAAAGTATTTGAATTCTTATTATTAATAATAGTAATATCAAGTACTTTTTTTATAGTAGAAATAAAGTGAATTAAACTTTGATTTGTTTTTTCACTTCGTTCTTGATTTGTTTCATTATTGGGAATGTATTTATTAATAATTTTTTTTATTGATTCAAGAGCTGGTTGTGTATTGATCTTAGGAATATTAATTATCCATAGAAGGATATCTATGTATATCCTTTCAATGAAAAATATTATAAAATAATGGGATTTGCGGATTAATCGACCATTTTTTCTTTTTAATATCTGCCCAATATTTTTTTTTGATTCGAATCTTTTCTCATTATCACTTATTTTATTAGAACTAATATTTTGATCTCGACTTAGAAATCCCTCTTTTTTTTCATTTGTAATTTTTTCTATTTGATATAGGATTCCGTTTTTTCTATCAGTTAAATCCTGCATTTTTTTTTCTGTCAATGAATAATTTGTCCAATTACGAGGTAGAGTTTGAATGGATACTTCATGAATCATAAGATTATTGATTATTGAATCTTTTTTAGTGTTATTCAATGTATAAACTTTTCTTTTGCTCAACCCAAAAAGTAGAGTTAGGTTTATTTTTGAAAATTCCTTTTTTATTTCTTTTAAAAACAGAATGCTTTTAATGACTCGTTTTTTTGTTTCTTTTGAAACATTTAGAAATAATTTTATTTTTTCTTTAAAAATTTTTAGAATTAGAAAGTATTTCTTTTTCAATTTGCGAAGTTTTCTTTTGAGTTCTTTAAAAACGGGTTCAAAAAATGAAGGTTGTTTTCTGGGAGAATCAAAAGGGAATTCAGCTTCCATTCCAAAAACTGTTAAAAAACAAAAATCATTTGTTGAATCTTTCTTTTTGATTGTATCGTTAGAAAGGTTAGATCTGTGCCAAGGTTTTAGACGAAAAGGAAATAGAATCTTAATCTGAATACCGTCTATTAACCAATTTTTTGGAAATTCTTTTTCTGATAATTGAACACCATTATAGGTACATTTAACATGCATTTCTCTCTTCCAATCCTTTAAATCCTCAGACCATTCAGGAAATTGAAATAAGAGCATCCGGACAATATTTTTAACTATTATCAATGAAGGCAATATAATATATTTTCTAAGAATCGATTGGGTTATTAATAAAAAACCTCTTATTACTTGAGCAAGTAAAATACTATCCCAGGCTTCCGCTATTTCTATACGTATTTTCTCCTTTCTTTTTGCTTCTTCTTTTTTCTCTTCTGCGTTTTTTTTTTCATTTTCTTCTCTAGTTTTCTCTTTATAATTCGAAATTTGTAGTTCCTTATTTGTCCACATCCAATTTCTCAAAATTAGGTTTATACTTTCGTAAAAAGAAAAAAGGGGGGATTTTTTTATTCGATCCAAAAAAAGGGGGGAATGCACATCTGCCTCAAAGAATTTCCAAGTAACGATTTTGCGTCTTTGAGCACGCATGGAGCCTTTTATTATGTCTCGACGAAAATCCGATTGTTGTGAATAACGTATCAAAGCCACTTCGTCTGTTTGATCAGTATTATTAATTTCTTGGGTATTATCAGTATTTTGCTGGTTATCAGTAAAAATAATTACACGTTTGGCTTTTCTTGAGCGAATCTCATGATCCTCTATCGGATGCTCTTCGGCTACTGCCTCCTGTTGTTCCAAATCATTAATTAATTTATATGACCATCGAGGGACTTTTTTCTGGATTTCCTTTAGTGCAATATATATATTTTTTATTGGTTTATCATTGGGAAGAGTTGCATTTGAATCAAATAAAAATTTGAGAATTTTGATTCTATCTTCGGAATCAATTCTTACTTCTTCGGGTTCACTAATTAAAAATGAGTTTTTAAAATGTAAACTTGATTTTACATAAAATCTATTTATTAAGTTCAATAAATAATTCATTTGTTTTACGAATGTTTTTCGATCAAATGGATTTCGTTTCGGTTCAAATTCTAGCCGATTAATAATAAGAAGCATACTATGAATCTTATTTATACAAAACTTTTCTATATAATTTTTTATAGAAATTTCGTTTTTCATTTTAATTGAGAATGAAAACCGTTTTTTGATTCGTCCGCGATAGGATCCATTTAACAAAGGATCATATATTTTTGGTAAATACTCTTTTTTAATCTTATTATTACACAACCTAGTTTTTTTTTCGAGTACATTCAGAACAACTGATTCCTTAGCGAGAGTTTTTGTTAAATTTTTGTCAAGAGTTTTTATTCTATTTAAAAGGTTTTTGCTTATATTTTCCTTTTTATTTTCATTCTTATAACTCCACTGATTATAAAATTCATTAGAAGGACTTTTTGTCTTTTGGAATAGCAGCGTCTTTCTTTGCATCATTTCCAAAAAAGTTGCCAAACTTGGAGGATACGTAAAAACTATTCTTTCGTTTCCATCACTTTGACATGTATAAAAAAAATATTGTGACATTTCGGTTCTTACAGCATTTTCAAATCTATTGTTTTTTATATAACGTAACGGACGATTCCATCGTTTAGGGTCAAAAAGAACAGTTACAACAGGTTTTTCAAACCTGAAGAGATCTTTTTTTTCTTTAAAGATGTCAAACTTAGAATTTTCTTGTTCTTGATTTCCATCCAGATAATAAGTTTCA